TAAACGAAATTGCATTTTTGCAACACTATAAGACTAGCACATAAACGGAACTCGCTAGATGACACCAGTCCGGTCTTTCCTGGTTTCGGGGTTTGACAGATAAAAATAGACTTGTCTGGGTCGTAGGGGGTAAGGGGGTTTATACGCGCGAAAAAAGCTAATTTTCGCAGGCAGGGGGGGCACTGTAATAGGGTGTTGTGGAGTAAAGAACAAAACCTTATGCACATGATATCAGTTATGCAATTCTTCTATGAATGTTGATGAAGTATTGGACATTCAACAACTCGGGCAAGGAAAATGTTCCACCTTAAGAAGTTTGCATTAGGAAGGACCCCGTCAAATGCAAAGTGAAAGTGACCCCAGATAAAAATACCAGATGCCTACTAAATGAACGCCCGGCATGTGGGGTAAAGGATAATTAGTACTCCACCATTAACTTATGCGCAAACGCGCATGCAGGGGGGGCCAAGGGAAGTGGGGCCCTGAAGTAGGAACCAGATGCCAGGAATAGTTCATTCTGTGAGACCCCCACAATAGTTGTCCCTGATCTTATCATTCATGATATGCGCTAATTATGCTGGTTGGTGGTCTCTTACTACATTAAATAAGGGAATACCGAGTAATGTTGGGTCCATGCATGGAAAATGTTCTCAAGAGGTAATGGGGATTATTCTATTTACCGGGTGCCTTGAATTTATTTCTGAGTTTCCATTTTAATGGTTTATGTATATTTTAGTTTTATGTTTACTTGTTTAGTTTCTGAGGAGTCCATGTTAATTTTGATTTAATGTAATTAGATTCATTTTAATAAGTATATCAGGTGTATATTGTACCATTGGTTATGTAATATAATACATAGTATGTATTGTACCATAATGTATGTAATATAATACATAATATGTACTATACCATAATATATGTAATATAATACATAATATGTACTATACCATAATATATGTAATATAATGCATAATATGCATTACGCCACATCGCATGTATGACACATGATGTGTTATGTATTACACACATATTAAATTAAGTTTATCATAATAATTATATAACCCATGATCAAGTAAGCGACGCAATTTGTTTTGACATGTCTTTGGTTAAAAGTATGTGGTGTAGCAGTAATGTATATGCTTACATATTCTTATGGGACTTTCAGGTCCTGTTGGTTTGAAATTGTAGTATCAGAGGATAGTTTAATTTCAGAATGCTAGCTTTGGGAGCTAGTGGTGGGAGTTTGATTCTCTCTCCTTTGGGCCTTAGGGAGGACTTTAACCTTCGTTTCCGGATTACAAGACCGGCGCTTTAATTTAAGCTACTAGGGCAGTTTCAGTTGAGTGCTTTGTTTTCTAGTCAGCCTGCCAGGGGACTTAGTACTAAAAATAGGGTGAAGTAGAGTACGGATGCGATTTGACCAATAATAATGAAAGGGTGTTCAACAGGTATTCCTCCGATTCATGTTAAGATAATTACGTCTGCGACTAGAGTTCAGAAAAGGAATTGTGTGAGGGGCCGGAAGGTTAGGCCTCGTTGTTTAGAGGTATGAAGGATTGGTACTACTATGAGGACAAGGATTGAGAATAATAGCGCTAATACTCCTCCTAACTTATTAGGAATCGATCGTAGAATAGCATAGGCAAAGAGGAAGTATCACTCTGGTTTAATGTGGGGAGGGGTTACTAGTGGGTTGGCAGGGGTAAAATTGTCTGGGTCTCCTAAAAGGTTAGGAGAAAATAGGGCTAATGAGGTTAAAGCTAATAGTATAACTGCAAATCCTAGTAAATCTTTATAAGAGAAGTAAGGGTGGAAGGCGATTTTGTCTGAGTCAGAGTTTAATCCCGCTGGGTTGTTTGAGCCAGTTTCGTGAAGGAATAAAAGGTGGAGGATTGTAACTCCAGCAATGACAAAGGGAAATAAAAAGTGGAATGCAAAGAATCGGGTTAGGGTAGCGTTGTCTACTGAGAATCCGCCTCAGATTCATTGTACTAATTCGTTGCCGACGTATGGGAAAGCGGATAATAGATTTGTGATGACAGTTGCACCTCAGAAAGATATTTGTCCTCAAGGTAATACGTAACCAACAAAAGCGGTTATTATTACTAAAAGTAGAAGTACTACACCAATATTTCATGTTTCTATGTAGAGGTAGGATCCATAATATAATCCTCGAGCGATGTGAGCATAGATGCAGATGAAAAAGAAGGATGCTCCGTTTGCATGTATATTTCGGATCAGTCACCCATAGTTTACATCCCGGCAGATGTGTGCCACTGATGAAAATGCAGTAGCAATATCAGAAGTGTAGTGTATGGCGAGGAATAGTCCTGTAAGGATTTGTGTCGCTAAACAGAGACCTAAAAGTGATCCGAAATTTCATCATACTGAGATATTTGACGGGGCTGGTAGGTCAACGACTGCGTCGTTAGCAATTTTAAGTAGGGGGTGGGTTTTTCGTAGGCTTGCCATTAGGAGTTTTTATAGTTGAATTACAACGGTGGTTTTTCAAGTCATTAGTCTTGGTTAAAATCCAGGTAAAAATTTATGTCTTATCTTTTTTGTATATGATTAGTGTTATTGATTTTGGGTCTGGTTGCGGTAGCGTCAAATCCAGCGCCTTATTTTGCAGCACTTGGTTTAGTTGTAGTTGCTGGAGCTGGGTGTGCTGTTTTGGCGGGGTCTGGGGCTTCTTTTTTGGCAGTCGTGCTTTTCTTAATTTATTTAGGAGGGATATTAGTTGTGTTTGCTTATTCAGCTGCTTTGGCGGCTGAGCCTCATCCTGAGGGGTGGTGAGATGTCTCAGTGTTGGAGTATGTAGTCTTTTACTTGCTAGGGGTTGGAGTTGCTGTGGCATACTTTAGTAATGAGTGATATAATTATTTGTTGCCTGTGGTGAGCGTCTGTAAAGAGTTTTTTGTACTGTGTGAGGATGTAGGAGGTGTTGGTGTAATATATTCTTTAGGTGGTGGTTTGTTGGTTATTTGTGCCTCGGTGTTGCTGTTAAGTTTATTTGTAGTATTAGAGCTTGTTCGTGGGGTCAGTCGGGGGGCTTTGCGGGCTGTTTAAATTAGGGCTAGGAGTGTCGCTAGTGCGAGTGTAATAAGGAACGTGGTTAGGTATGTTTTGATTATTCCTTGTTGAGTGTCACTTGTGAGTGCGGATATTTTTAGTTGTATTGATGAAATTCCTTTAGGGCCTGATTTTTCGAATCATGTTTGGTCAGCTAGTTGATTGGCTAGTGTTTGTCCAAAAATTAGACTGATTTTTGGCGTTAGTCGGTGGACAGTGGCTGGGAAGAATCCTAGTATATTTGAAAAATTATGTAGTTTAATGTTTGGGGTTGTTTTTAGTTGTTTTGAGGTCATGTTGGCCAGTTCTATGGCTGTGAATAGGCCGATTAATGTAACAATAAGGGCTCCTAGTTTGAGTAGAGGTGGTATTGTTATGATGGGGGTATTGGTCGGTGTCATGTTTGATGTGAGGATGAGTCCTGCAACAATACTTCCTCAGGCGAGTCGTTTAATGGGGTTAACTACTTTTGGGTCGTTTTCGTTGATAGGGGATAGTGGCAGGAATCGTGGGGTGCCTATGGATACAAAGAAAATTACTCGTAGGCTGTAGGCGGCTGTAAAGGAGGTTGCGATTAGAGTAAGAACAAGGGCCCAGGCGTTGAGATGTGAGGTATTTAAGGCTTCGATGATAGCGTCTTTGGAGAAAAACCCGGCTAGGAAGGGAGTTCCTGTTAGGGCCAGGCTTCCAATTGTTATACACGTAGAGGTGAATGGTGCGAGGTTGTGGAGTCCTCCTATTTTTCGGATGTCCTGTTCGTCGTTGAGACTGTGGATGATGGACCCTGAGCATAAGAATAGTATTGCTTTGAAGAATGCGTGTGTGCAGATGTGTAGGAAGGCTAATTGGGGTTGGTTAAGGCCAATTGTAACTATTATGAGTCCAAGTTGACTAGAAGTTGAGAATGCTACAATTTTTTTAATATCGTTTTGGGTTAGAGCGCATGTGGCTGTAAATAGCGTGGTTAGTGCTCCTAAGCATAGACAGATGGTGAGAATAGTTTTATTGGATTCTATAAATGGGTGAAGGCGGATGAGGAGAAAAATTCCGGCTACAACTATTGTACTTGAGTGTAGTAGGGCGGATACTGGGGTGGGGCCTTCTATTGCGGAGGGTAGTCATGGGTGAAGACCAAATTGTGCCGATTTACCTGTTGCGGCGATGACTAAGCCTAAGGCGGGGAGGGTTGTGTTAAAGTTGTGGGATAAAGAAAAGATCTGTTGGATTTCTCATGAGTTGAGTTTAGTGGCAAATCATGCTATGGTTATAATTAGGCCAATGTCTCCGACTCGGTTATAGATAACTGCTTGGAGGGCGGCAGTGTTAGCGTCGGTTCGTCCGTATCACCATCCGATAAGTAGGAAGGATATAATTCCTACGCCTTCTCAGCCGATAAATAGTTGAAACATATTGTTGGCTGTGACTAGAATAATTATTGCAATAAGGAATGTGAGTAGGTACTTGAAGAAACGGTTTATGTAGGGGTCTTCGTGTATATATCATGCGGCGAACTCTAGAATTGATCAGGTGACGTATAGGGCGATGGGTGTAAAGGTGATTGAATAGTAATCAAATTTTAGGCTGATGTTAATGTTGAATGATGATGTGTTTATTCAATGTCAGTTTGTTACAATTACTTCTAGCCCTTGGTCTATAAAAATGAATGCTGGTAGGAGGCTAATTGCGAAGGCAGTGCTGACTGCGGTTTTCACATGTGTGATTGCTCAGTCTTCTTTTATAGGGGTTGGGCTTATTGTTGTGAAGAGTGGATAAGCTAATAGGAAAAAGATTAGAGTTAGTGAGGAAGTAAGAACAAGTGTAGTTTGCATAGCTCTTGCTTGGATTTGCACCAAGAGTTTTTGGTTCCTAAGACCAGCGGATGACTATTATCCTTCAGGAGCCGAGGGAGCCACAGATTTTAACTGTGGTGGAAGAGATTAGCAGTCTCTAGTGCCGCAGGCCTCTCTCCGGCGGACGGGGGGAATTTAACCCTCTTTTTTGGAATCACAATCCAACGTTTTTGAGTAAACTACGTCTGCAGTAGAGTCATCCTCATATAAGTTCCGGTTTAATGGTGAGAAGGATAATGGGAATTAAGTGAAGTGTGATTAGTAGATGTTCTCGGGTGTGGTAAGGGGGTAATGCGGTGATGTGGGTGGGGGTTTGGCCTCGTTGGGTTATGAGGAATATGTAAAGAGAATAGCTTGCGGTGATTAATGTGCCTAACCCGGTGAGTACGATTGATCATGGGGATCAGTTAAATATTGTTGTGATAATCATTATTTCTCCTATTAAATTGGGAAGGGGAGGTAGGGCTAGGTTAGCCAGGTTAGCGATGAATCATCAGGTTGCTGTCAGTGGAAATAATATTTGTATTCCTCGTGCAAGTGCTATGGTTCGGCTGTGTGTTCGTTCGTAGCTTGTGTTTGCCAAACAGAATAGAGCGGAGGATGTGAGTCCGTGGGCAATTATAAGGATGATGGCCCCTGTCATACCTCACGGTGTTTGGGTTAGAATGCCGCTTGCTACCAGTCCTATGTGGCTAACGGAGGAGTAGGCGATTAAGGATTTAAGGTCTGTTTGGCGTAAGCAAATGGTTCCTGTTATTACGATTCCTCAGAGGGCGAGGATAATAAAGGGGTAGGCTATATCTTTTGTGAGGGGGTCTAGGATAGGGGTGATGCGGATTATACCATAGCCGCCCAATTTGAGGAGTACTGCAGCTAGCACTATGGATCCGGCGATTGGTGCTTCTACATGTGCTTTTGGAAGTCATAGATGAACTCCATATAGTGGTATTTTGACTAGGAAGGCTAGTAAGCAGGCAGTTCATCATAACTTGTCGCCTCATGATACTAGGGAGAGCGGTTGATTGAAGTTGAGTGTAATTATTGATAGTCCTCCTGTTGTTGTTTGCAGGGCGAGTAGGGCAACTAGCAGTGGTAAAGATCCCGCAAGGGTGTAGAATAGGAAGTATGTACCTGCGTTTAGTCGTTCTGCTTGGTTTCCTCAGCGAGTAATAATAATTAGTGTGGGGACTAATGTTGCTTCAAATATAATGTAGAATATAATTATTTCTGTGGCCCCGAATGCTAAAATAAGAAAAGTTTGTAGTGAGGCTAGTAGACTGATGTAAGTTCGTTGTCGTGAGATGGGTTCGGCTTGGGTGTGGTTTTGGCTGGCTAAAATTATTAGTGGAAGAAGTCAGCATGTGAGGACTAAAAGAGGTGAAGATAGTGGGTCAATTGCTATGTAGCTGTTTGAGGTGCTTCATGCAGTTTCTGAAGTTCAGTTTAGTCAGTTAAAGCTAAGTAAAGCAATAATGAGACTGTGAGATGTTGCAGAGCCCCATAATCATTTTTTAGGGGTTAGCCAAATTGTGGGAAATAGTATAAGAGTTGGGATGAGGATTTTTAGCATTGTAGTAAGTTTAGGTTTTGTAGGCGATCTGTGCCATGAGTTCGGGCTGTGGCTACCAGGAGGGCTAATCCTGCGCTGGCTTCGCAGGCTGAGAAAGCTAGTAATATTATTGGTGCGGGGGTGAAATTTGTTACCCCTATCTGTAAAGATCATACTGAGAGGGCAATAAAAAGTGAGAGTATTATTCCCTCCAAGCAGAGAAGGGCGGATAGTAAGTGGGTTCGATGGAATGCCACCCCCATAAGACCTAGAATGAATGCTGTGGTGAAGCTGAAGTGTGTTGGGGTCATAAGAGGATTATGGAGTTTCACCATAATTGTCTAAGCCGAAATTAGAAGTCTTTATTGGACTAACCCTCTATTCGGCCCATTCTAGGCCTCCTTGAAGTCATTCATAGATTAGCCCCAATGTTAGCAAGCCGATTACTAGAATAGCTCAGATTAAGGTGGTTTTTGGCTCTTGAAGTTGATTTCCTCATGGAAGGGGGAGGAGGAGAGCGATTTCTAAGTCAAATAGTAGGAAGAGGATTGCTACTAGAAAAAATCGTATTGAAAATGGAAGGCGGGCGGAGCCTAAGGGATCAAATCCGCATTCGTAAGGGGAGAGTTTTTCTGCGTCTGGATTTATTTGGGGGAGTCAGAAAGAAACTGCTATTAGTACTAATGATAAGGCGGTTGAGATTATTAGAACTGTAGTAATTAGGTTCATTATCTTTTCTTAGATTTTAACTAAGATTAAATGGTTGGAAGCCATTTGTATTGTCTTTATACTAAAAAGATTATGATCCTCATCAGTAGATTGAGACGTATAAGAATAGTCATACTACGTCTACGAAATGTCAGTATCAGGCAGCGGCTTCAAAGCCGAAATGGTGGCTTGAGGTAAAATGGTAAAGTACTTGACGTAGGAGGCAGACAGCTAGGAATGTTGAGCCGATAATTACATGGAGGCCGTGGAATCCTGTGGCGACGAAGAATGTTGATCCGTAAACTCCATCTGCAATAGTAAATGGGGCTTCATAATATTCCATACCTTGAAGGAAGGTAAAGTAAAACCCTAGGAGAATTGTTAGTGTGAGGGATTGAATTGCCTGTTTTCGTTCGCCTTCTATTAAGCTGTGGTGGGCTCATGTGACGGTTACACCTGATGCTAAAAGAACCGCTGTATTTAGGAGCGGTACTTCAAAGGGGTCTAAGGTTGTGATACCTGTGGGGGGTCAGCATCCTCCGAGTTCGGGGGTTGGTGCGAGGCTGGAGTGGTAGAATGCTCAGAAGAAGCCTGCAAAGAAGAATACTTCTGATGTAATAAAAAGAATTATTCCGTATCGAAGGCCTTTTTGGACAGGAGGGGTATGGTGGCCTTGAAATGTTCCTTCTCGGATAATATCTCGTCATCATTGATATATGGTTAAAATTGTTAAAATTAATCCTAGGGTTGCAAGGGTGATTGAATGGAAGTGGAATCAAATTGCTGTGCCAGATGTTAGTAAAAGGGCGCCGACTGCGCCGGTTAGGGGTCAAGGGCTGGGGTCTACTATATGGAACGCGTGTGCTTGGTGGGCCATTAGACGTTTTCTTGTAGGTAAAGGCTTAGAAGTAATACAAATACGTATGCTTGGATTATTGCCACAGCTACCTCTAGTAGGGTTAAAAGGAATAGTACGGTGGCGGTTAGGATTGCAACTGTTGGTATAAGAGGGAGAAGGACGAATGCTGCTGTTGCGATAAGTTGAATTAGTAAGTGGCCCGCAGTAAGGTTAGCAGTTAATCGGACACCTAGTGCAAGGGGGCGAATAAACAGGCTAATGGTTTCGATAATAATTAGTACTGGGATGAGGGGTGTTGGTGTTCCTTCTGGGAGCAGGTGCCCTAGTGCTGCAGTTGGTTGATTTCGTATACCAATGATAACAGTTGCTAATCATAGTGGCACTGCAAATGCTATATTAAGAGAAAGTTGGGTTGTTGGCGTGAATGTGTAGGGTAGCAGGCCCAACATGTTAAGAGTAATAAGGAAGATTATTAGAGATGTTAGTAGAACGGCTCATTTGTGTCCTCCTTGGTTGATAGGTAGGAAGATTTGTTGACTTAATCGATTGATAAATCAGCCTTGAAGGGTAAGAAGACGATTGTTGATTCATCGTGAGGTGGGGGTTGGATAGAGGATTCATGGCAGGATAATTGCTACTGCAATGAGTGGAATTCCTATATAGGTCGGGCTTATAAATTGGTCAAAAAAGCTTAGTATCATGGTCAGTTTCAAGATTCAGGTTTGGATTTTTCAGCCCCTATGATATTAGGTTCGTTGGTAAATTCGTGGGCTAAGACTTTTGGGGGAAGAATAATTAGAAAGGTTACTCATGAGAGAAGGAGGATTATTAATCAAGGAGCGGGGTTTAATTGAGGCATATCACTAGAGGTGGGGCGGAGTCACCAAACTTCAGCTTAAAAGGCTGACGCTAGACCTTTTTAGCTTCCTAGTGAGGCGTCTTCAATTATAAGTGATGATCAGTTTTCAAAATGTTCTAGAGGGACGGCTTCTACAACAATCGGCATGAAACTGTGGTTTGCCCCGCAGATTTCAGAGCATTGTCCATAGAATACGCCAGGGCGAGAAGTAATAAAGGCTGTTTGGTTCAGGCGTCCGGGGACCGCGTCTATTTTTACGCCTAAAGCTGGGACAGCTCAGGAGTGGAGAACATCTTCAGCTGAGACTAAAACACGGACAGGGGATTCTATTGGTACCACCATGCGATGGTCTGTTTCCAGGAGTCGGAATTGCCCTGGTGCGAGGTCTTGAGTGGGGATTATGTATGAGTCGAAGCCTAGGTCTTCGTAGTCTGTGTATTCATAGCTTCAGTATCATTGGTGTCCTATGGCTTTGATAGTCAGGTGGGGGTCGTTAATTTCGTCTATTAGGTAAAGAATTCGTAATGAGGGTAGTGCAATTATAATAAGGATTACAGCAGGTAGGATGGTTCATACAATTTCGATTTCTTGGGAGTCTAAAATATATTTATTAGTAAGTTTGATAGAAACTATGGCTACGATGGTGTAGAGGACTAATGTACTAATTAAAAAGACAATTATTAGTGCGTGATCGTGGAAGTGAATTAGCTCTTCTATTACAGGGGAGGCCGCGTCTTGCAATCCTAGTTGAGAGGGATGTGCCATTAAGCTCTGTTTAAGGCACGTGGGGGTTTAACCCACAATTTTGTCTCGACAAGACAAGGTAATTTTTTTACTAGTGCCTCAAGTTAAGAAAGTGTCAGAGTGGTGATGTGGTTGGCTTGAAACCATTTTATGGGGGTTCGATTCCCTCCTTTCTCGTTATTTTACCTGCACAAAAGCTGGTTCTTCATAGGTGTGGTAGGGGGGAGGGCATCCGTGTAGTCATTCTACATTTGTGATAGTGAGTTCTACTGATGCTACTTCTCGTTTGGCGGCAAATGCTTCTCAAATAATAAATAAGAATATGATAACTGCTACAAGGGAGATTAGTGACCCAATTGAAGATACCGTGTTTCAAAGAGTATATGCGTCTGGGTAGTCAGAATATCGTCGAGGTATTCCTGCTAGTCCTAGGAAGTGTTGGGGGAAGAAAGTTAAATTAACTCCAACAAATATAATCCCGAAGTGAATTTTTGTTCAAGTGCTATGTAGAGTATATCCAGTGAATAGGGGGAATCAGTGCACAAATGCTGCTACGATAGCAAATACAGCGCCTATAGACAGAACGTAGTGGAAGTGTGCTACTACATAGTATGTGTCGTGGAGGACGATGTCAAGTGATGAGTTGGCTAGAACAATTCCCGTTAATCCTCCTACTGTAAATAAGAAAATGAATCCTAATGCTCATAGTATGGGTGTTTCTCATTTAATGACGCCACCGTGTAAAGTGGCGAGTCAGCTAAATACTTTAACACCTGTTGGGATGGCGATAATTATTGTTGCGGATGTAAAGTAAGCTCGGGTGTCAACGTCCATTCCTACTGTAAATATATGGTGGGCTCAGACGATAAAGCCTAGAAGTCCGATAGCCATTATAGCTCATACTATTCCTATGTAGCCGAAAGGTTCTTTTTTTCCTGCATAATAGGCTACGATGTGGGAGATGATTCCAAATCCTGGGAGAATTAAAATATATACTTCTGGGTGTCCGAAGAATCAGAATAGGTGTTGATAGAGAATTGGGTCACCTCCTCCTGCAGGGTCGAAAAAAGTAGTATTTAGGTTTCGGTCTGTAAGGAGTATTGTGATTCCTGCAGCTAAAACTGGGAGGGATAGAAGTAAAAGTACTGCCGTAATTAATACGGCTCAGACAAATAAGGGTGTTTGGTATTGTGAAATTGCAGGTGGTTTTATGTTAATGATTGTTGTGATAAAATTGATAGCCCCTAGGATGGATGAGATTCCGGCCAGGTGAAGTGAAAAGATTGTTAGATCTACCGAAGCCCCTGCGTGAGCCAAGTTTCCTGCTAAGGGCGGATAGACTGTTCATCCTGTCCCTGCTCCTGCTTCTACCCCAGATGAGGCTAAAAGAAGAAGGAATGAAGGGGGTAGGAGTCAAAAGCTTATATTGTTTATTCGAGGGAATGCCATGTCGGGTGCTCCAAGTATTAGAGGGACTAGTCAATTTCCGAAACCGCCGATTATGACTGGTATTACCATAAAGAAAATTATTACAAATGCGTGGGCAGTAACAATGACGTTGTAGATCTGGTCGTCTCCTAAGAGGGCCCCCGGTTGGCTGAGTTCTGCCCGAATTAAGAGGCTTAATGCTGTTCCTACTATTCCTGCTCAGGCACCAAATACTAAATAAAGGGTACCAATGTCTTTGTGATTAGTTGAAAAGAATCAACGTGTGATTGCCACAGGTAGGTTGGCCGAGAGTTTAGGCGGCGGATTGTAGCTCCGATTACAGAGGTTTAAATCCTCTTTCTACCAAGCTCTGTGGTGAAGTTCATGTTGGGTTGCAAACCCAAAGACGTAGGCTAACGCCTGCCGGGGCTTTCCCCGCCTTTCCCGGATACGGCGGGGAAAGTAGGCGGATGCTCGCTGGTTAGAGCGCTTAGCTGTTAACTAAGAGTTTGTAGGATCGAGGCCTTCCTGCCTAGAAAGGCTTTAGCTTAATAAAAGTGTCTGAGTTGCATTCAGGTGATGTGGGATAAAATCCTGCAAGTCTTATCAGGAACTAGGAGGTTTTCACTCCTGCTTGGAGCTTTGAAGGCTCATGGTCTTAATGCTATCCTAAGTTCCTAGGCTATTATAGTAAAAATTGAAGGGGTGATGGGTAATAAGCATGTAGCTATAATAGTAAATGAAGATAGTGCGAGGGTGGGTTGTTTATTAGGGGTGCGTCAGGGGGTGGTGGCGTTGGTGGTTTGAGGGGAGAGGGTGAGGGTTAGGGCGTGGGTTAGGCGGAGGTAGAAGTAGAGGCTGAGAAGGGCGGTAAGTGCAATGATAGTTGCAGTGGCAGCTAGTCCTTGGTTAGCCAGTTCTTGAATAATAAGTCATTTAGGTATAAATCCTGTTAGAGGGGGAAGTCCTCCTAGCGACAGTAGAATTAAACAGGTGAGTGCTGTGAGTGTTGGGGCTTTGGTTCAAGTGGAGGCTAAGGTAATGATTTTTGTTGAGTTGATATTGTTTAGTACTAGGAAAGCTGCGGTTGTTATGACGATGTATGTAATTAGGGCAATAAGAGTTATTTGAGGGGCTATTTGGGAAACGAGGATTATTCATCCTAGATGGGCAATAGATGAGTAGGCTAGGATTTTTCGTAACTGGGTTTGATTTAAGCCTCCTCAGCCCCCGACTAGTGTTGAGCAGAGTGCTAGTGTTGTAAGTAGAAATGGATGAGTGTTGTTAGCTGTTTGAATAATAAGGGCTAGTGGGGCTAGTTTTTGTCAGGTTGATAAAATTAGTCCTGTTGTTAGGGTGATTCCTTGAAGAACTTCTGGTAGTCAAAGGTGGAGAGGGGCTAGGCCAATTTTTAGTGCTAGGGCTGTTATAGTTATGGTTGAGGTAAGTGGGTGAGATATTTGGTTAATGTCTCATTGTCCATAGATTCATGCGTTGGTAGAAGCGGCGAATAAGATCATGGCTGCTGCTGTTGCTTGAATTAGGAAGTATTTAGTGGTGGCTTCTACTGCTCGTGGATGGTGTTTTTGGGCTATTAGTGGAATAATGGCAAGAGTGTTGATTTCTAGCCCTATTCACGCTAGTAGTCAGTGGGAGCTTATAAAAGTCAGGGTGGTTCCAAGTCCTAGGCTAATAAGTAGAATGCTGAGTACGTAGGGATTCATTAGTATGGGAAGGGTTTTAACCAACATGTTTGGGGTATGGGCCCAAAAGCTTATTTAGCTGACCTTACTAGAAAGTGGTGTAGAGGAAGCACTCAGAGTTTTGATCTCTGTGGGAAGGGTTCGATTCCCTTTTTTCTAAGGAGCTGAGGGGAGTTTAACCCCTGTGGTTCACTCTATCAAAGTGTCCCTTAGGCGTTCAGGCACAGTTCCTTTATAGTTGAGGCGGGAGGCCTGCGGTGGCTAGTGGGATGGCAGTGTGTCATATAATAAGCGCTAATGTAAGTGGTAGAAAGTTTTTTCATACAAGATGTATGAGTTGGTCGTATCGGAATCGTGGGTATGAGGCTCGCACTCATAAAAATAAGGCGGACAGTAGGGCGGCTTTAATTATGATATTAACGGTAGTTAGTTCTGGTAATATTGGCAAGTTGGTGGCTCCTATAAATAAAATGGCTGATAGTGTGTTTATAAATAGGATGTTAGCGTATTCTGCGAGAAAAAACAGTGCGAATGGTCCTCCTGCGTATTCTACGTTAAAGCCGGAGACCAGTTCTGATTCCCCTTCGGTTAGGTCAAAAGGAGCTCGGTTTGTTTCGGCTAGTGTGGAGACAAATCATATTGCTGCTAAGGGTCAAGCTGGGGCTAGGAGTCAAATGCTTTCTTGTGTTACGCTAAATATAGTTAGGGTAAATCCTCCTGTAAATACAATTGTTGAGAGAAGAATGAGTCCTAGTGCTACCTCATACGAAATGGTTTGGGCTACTGCTCGGAGAGCGCCAATAAGTGCGTATTTGGAGTTAGATGCTCATCCTGAGCCTAGGATGGAGTAGACAGCTAGACTTGACAGAGCGAGAATAAATAATATACTCAGGTTTAAGTCCGTAACGGGGTAGGGTATAGGGAGGGGGGCTCATAAGGTGAGTGCTAGAGTAAGTGCCAAAGTGGGGGTGGCTAAGAATAAAAAGGGGGATGAGGTAGACGGTCGGATGGGCTCTTTAATAAATAGTTTAACTCCGTCTGCGATTGGTTGAAGTAGCCCGTAAGGACCAACTACGTTAGGGCCTTTTCGTAGTTGTATGTAGCCTAGGACTTTTCGTTCTACAAGGGTTAGGAAGGCAACCGCTAATAGTACTGGTACAATGTAAGCTAAGGGGTTAATAATGTGGGTGATAATGATGCTTAGCATAGTTAGGGGGAGGATTTGAACCTCCGATATGAAAGGCTTAGGCTTTCTGCATTTACCGGGCTCTGCCACCCTAGCGCGAATTATATAACCCTGGTCGTGGGTCTGGGGGGTGCCCATCTTTGTCTGTTTTAGCTGTTTTCAACAGGTAGATGTGAGGCTTGTTATTAACATGGGCCTCTCCACCCCGGTCCTTTCGTACTAGGGGTGGTTGCTTTACAGATAGAAACCGACCTGGATTACTCCGGTCTGAACTCAGATCACGTAGGACTTTAATCGTTGAACAAACGAACCCTTAATAGCGGCTGCACCATTAGGATGTCCTGATCCAACATCGAGGTCGTAAACCCCCTTGTCGATATGGACTCTGAAAGGGGATTGCGCTGTTATCCCTAGGGTAACTTGGTTCGTTAATCGGCTTTGGCCGGATCATTTCAGTCAAAATTTTTGTGACTTAGAGTTGTAACTCTTGGTTTCAGGGTTTCCCTGATCTGCTCGGGAGCTTTGCTATCTCCCGTGGTCGCCCCAACCTAAGACTATTATGCCATATCCATGGGTGTTTGGAATAAATAATTTATTGCTTTTCATGGTTGGTTAGTGTCTAAAGCTCCATAGGGTCTTCTCGTCTTGTATTATTATGTCCGCTTCTGCACGGACAGATCAATTTAACTGACTGGAAAAAAGAGACAGTTAAACCCTCGTTATACCATTCATACGGGCCTTCATTTAAAAGGCAATTGATTGCGCTACCTTCGCACGGTTAGGATACCGCGGCCGTTAAACTTTTGGTCACAGGGCAGGTGGGACCTCTTATACAATACAGTTGGCAAGAGGCGATGTTTTTGGTAAACAGGCGGGGTTTAGGTTTGCCGAGTTCCTTTTTTTTCTTTTAGTCTTTCCTTGGTTTAGCACTCCTGTGTGGGGTTAACGATTAGGGGGACATGTTTTTCCTGGCCTCTTATGGCGGTAGTGTGCGGCCCTCTGTTGTTGGGTTCGTTAATTGTCGGTAGTTAGTCTAATTCGATTTACACTTGTGCGGGGAGAAGTTCAAACTTCTTGTTACTCATTTCAGCATAATCTCTTCTATGGGGGCATAGAAAGGCCCATTTATGTTAGGGATTTTGGAGTGTTTAATATAATAATAGGTTTATCTTGGTCTGAGCTTTAACGCTTTCTGATCGGGTGGCTGCTTTCAGGCCCACTGAGACCTGTAACCTTTATTGATTATGTTCCTTAATCTCCTTAATAAGGTTGTGTCCTTTATCAGAGGAGCTGTACCTCCTCTGATTAACTCCCGCTTAATAGCTCTTTGTCTTTTGTAGTAGAACTGTTGTGAGTTGGGCTGTGCGGGGCTGAACTTTTATTCATCTATTTGGGCAACCAGCTATAACCCGGCTCGGTAGGTCTTTTGCTTCTACTCGGGGATCTTCCCACTCTTTTGCCACAGAGATGGGTTGGCCCTTGATAGGCTGTCCCGGAGTAGCTCGTCGGGTTTCGGGGTTACAAACTAGAGGTCTCTTTGCATGTATTTTACTAGCTGAATCATGATGCAAAAGGTACGAGGGGTGTCTCTGCTTTTTTGTGCTTTAATGGGTTTTTTCATTTCTTTTTCAGCTTTCCCTTGCGGTACTTTGTCTATGGCTTCGTAGATCCTTTTTTGTCGCCCATACTGGGGTGGTCAAATGGTTTGGTTTATAGGTGTTTTGTATGTGAGTAGTTAAGAAAATGTTTTGTTTTGCTAAGATGTTTGAGCTAGCTTTCTAGCTTAGGGCGACCCAATTTGCATGGGCGTAGACTCAGTGTAAGAGAGTTGCCTAACTATCTCGGCCACGTCCTAGTTACTCCAAGTGCACCTTCCGGTACACTTACCATGTTACGACTTGCCTCCCCTTGTTATGTTTTATGGTGTTATATACTTTGGTGTGTGAATGTTTGGGGAGAGTGACGGGCGGTGTGTGCGCGCCTCAGAGCCGGCTTCAAAGGGGCACTCTATTCCTCTTTTACTGCTAAATCCACCTTTGAATTACCGTTTCAGGTGACTTTCCGTGAATATCCTGTGTCAGGTAATGTAGCCCATTTCTTCCCACTTCGTGTGCTACACCTCGACCTGACGTCTTGGAAAGTTTCCATTTTGCTTACTTTTTTCCCTTCACAGGGTAAGCTGGCGACGGTGGTATATAGGCGGAATAGGCAAGAAGTGGTGAGGTTTAACGGGGGTTATCGGTTCTAGAACAGGCTCCTCTAGGGGGATCTGAGGCACCGCCAAGTCCTTTGGGTTTTAAGCTGGTGCTCGTAGTTCCCTGGCGGATACTAATTGTATGAAAGTATCAAGGTTTATGGCTGGGCATAGTGGGGTATCTAATCCCAGTTTGTGCCCCAGCTATCGTGGGTTCTGGTAGGCGTTAGTAAAGCTACTTTCGTATAGTGGAGTTCTGGCCCCCGGGTGCGTATGACAGTCTGGGGGGCTTTCGGCTTTAGTTTGATGATTCCATAACCACTCTTTACGCCGTGTGAGTCAACTAGGGTCTCTCGTATAACCGCGGTGGCTGGCACGAGTTTAACCGACCCTCTTAACCCTGACTAAGTCAAGTTTTCACTTATGGCTTAATGTCTGTCACTGCTGAATTCCCTTGGGGGTGTGGCTGAGCAAGGCGTTTTGGGCTAAGTTGTTGTGCCTGATGCCGGCTCCCTATTTCCGTGTGGGAAGTTGGGGGCATTCTCACAGGGTTGCGGAGACTTGCATGTGTAAGTAGGGCTAAAGCTGATACTAAGGCTAGGACCAAACCTTTATGCTTGTGGAACTTTTTAGGGCTCATCTTAGCATCTTCAGTGCTATGCTTTGATTTAAGCTACACGAGC